CTATCCATTAGACTATGGACGCTTTTTTATTCCGCTTTTTTCGCATTTTTGAGTTTCCATATTTCTATATTATATCGATGGGAATTGCTTATTCAATTCGATGATTAATAATATATAATAGAATATTTCTATTAAATAGATTCTAATATACTCATAATAATCTATAGCTTATTCTAATCTAATATATTAAGTGTATTCTAATATAGCGGGTAGCGGGAATCGAACCCGCATCGTTAGCTTGGAAGGCTAGGGGTTATAGTCGACGTTGATTCATCATTTTTAACGTCTCTAATTCAAAACCGAACATGAAACTTTGGTTTCATTCGGCTCCTTTATGGAAGATAGCTAAATTCCAAAATATAGATATAAATAAGACGTGAATGAAATAAATAAAAAAATTTGACCAATAACATCTATGTCAGCTTTTCTCTTTGAATGAATGCATTCAAAACAATTTGCTTTCTAGACAATCCCTCTAGAATAAGGAATAGGGTATTCTAACAATATTCCTAGTTACTTCGTTCTCTATTTCTATTTAAAATGATTATTTTAAATAATCCTTAGGAAAAGTATTTTATTCCCACCGAGCTAAAAAAATATGTCGATGTCTCTAGTAAACTAAAGACGTCCTTTAATAACTATTTTGCTTCAACCTTTCCTATATAAACCAAAAATTGAAGATTTAGTTACGATTAGAAATAAACTTTTCTATCTTTATCCATGGATTTTTTATTCATACTTATTTAATTGGAAGTATTGATCCAATTCAAACAAAAATTCTGTTTCGCAATTAATTTAATAATCCAGTTTTTTCAATTTATACTTGACCCTTGGATACAAATCACGAGAATGTATATTCTTCCTCGAATCTTTCATTGCGAGGTAAAGGATTAAATCCTTTTAAGAAATAAAGTTTCTGCTCGGAATAAGAATCAAACCGAGGGACCCCTTAACTATAAAGGGATTAATAAAACGAATCATACTTTTACCACTAAACTATACCCGCTACAATGCGATTATTGTATAAAAATGCACTTTTTGTCCAACAAGGCAATCCGACGTAATCAAGAAAAAGATTACTAGTAATTAAAGTAACTAAATAAAAAGTTCTTCGAGGATTTTGGACAGAACAGATAGCGCTCTATAAAACTATTTATGTCATGAGATTTAAATGCATTGCACAACAATCGACAATTCTCTTTATTCTTTGTTTTTTTATTTTTTTACTTAAAAAAACAAAGAAAAATATTAATAACGTAATATGAGATGAAATGAAACTTTGATTCTATATCATTTAATTCTATACCAGAGATATGGAAATAGTCCGTCTTCGGATTGTTGTTTCAATAACAAGCCAGGCATTTATTATTTCAAATAAAGCAAAATAGTTTTATCTACGATTTGATTTGGAACAAAAACAAAAAAAGGCCCGGCGAGGTACTGACCAGGCCAGGCCGTGAAAAGAAAATAAAAAAAAAAAACTCTTTCGGAAAAGAGGTATTCTTTTTTTTGTTCGAAATATCTCTTTTGAGCCTTTTCTTTATCTAAAAAGGATTGCTTATCAAAGTTGTATATATTAAAGTTCTATATATCAATATAGTAAAATACTATCTGAATAGTAAAATAATATATCTAAAATAAATAAAGAAGGGATTTTTCAAGCCTTCCATTTTGTGTAATGGAACTATGTAAGGTAGTAATTATCTTTTTTTTTTTTTTCAATTCGGAGAGATGGCTGAGTGGACTAAAGCGTCGGATTGCTAATCCGTTGTACGAGCTTTGCGTACCGAGGGTTCGAATCCCTCTCTTTCCGTTTCCGTTGATAACTCGGTATTTTATTGTTCTTTCAAATTCCAACTCTTCGAACCCTTTTTTGATTTTTTTTTTATTTAATTAAAGATGTGCAATAGATAAAATTCTAAGAACATTGAAAAATTAAGCAAAAGGAAAGGCCTCTTTTTTTATTCTTCACGTCCAGGATTACGTCCTGGATCATTAGATAGGAATCCGAAGATGAAGAGAGAAACAAAAAATATCACTACTGTGTAAACAAAGAGTTTGAGAGTAAGCATTACACAATCTCCAAGATCATTTTTTTTTTTTTGAAAAAAAAAAGAGAATAGATTCGCCATTTTTATACCACATATCCTATTTTGACACCAATAAATGAAAGGATTTCTAGAAATGAAAAAAAAAAAAAAAATTTTCAGAAATTAATTTGTCACCTCTTTCATTCCAAAAAATGTCTTTCTTACCTCCGCGGGGCCTTTAATAGGATTATTCAATAAATGAAAAGGAATCAGAATGAGGAAATGGGGTGATTCAGATTTAGCTAAGCTATCTAAGAATTAGTTAAATCGAGAGTTCATACTATACTGTAAGACTTATCTGATCTTATCCATTGTTAGAATTTTTTTCGCCAATAAATTGTGTTTAGGACAGTATTAAAAAATTCATCGAAAACTTACAGCAGCTTGCCAAACAAAGGCTAATAGAAGAAAGAGAAGGGGTATTACTGGCATAAAATCTACGATTGGGTTCAAAAAAGCGTAGGCCTCAGGCAATTTGGCTAAGAAAAAACTACTCGAATAAAGGGCGGAATTAAGACAGATACAGATCAAACTAAAGATATTAAGCATAACAAACATTTTTTTTTTATTGGACTTGGAGATAATTGTATTTTGATTGAGTTAATATAATAATATAAATATATTATTAGTGATAATTTATGTACGGTAAAAATGACGAAAGTAAGGTAGATCAAAAAATCCTTTTTTTTTTGAACTTGAACCCGCCCAATCAAAATTTTTTCTATTTTCTTTTGCGAATTGAAGAAATCATCCTTTCATACAATATCTTAATTGAATTATATGTAATGATCAATAAATTCAGTTTTATTCTATAGATAATTCTATATCTACACGTGTCAAAATCCCAGGAACAATAGAGTCCATAGATTTTTGGACTGGAATTGACGAATAATCAATACCAATACTAGTCTTTAGTAGTATAGAACAGAAATCGAAATGGGGCGTGGCCAAGTGGTAAGGCAACGGGTTTTGGTCCCGGTATTCGGAGGTTCGAATCCTTCCGTCCCAGAAAATACCTATCATTTCTATATAAATAGATATTATTAGAATAATGAAAAAAAAAGATTGTCTTTTTGAACTAATTTCTCTTTCAAAATAGAATATTGAATGGATAGAGTGTGATTCTTGTTTCTGATTTTTAATCATTCCATTTTTCTCTGAATCATATCTTTTTCACAAATTGAGTTCAAATACATACAGATGGAGCTATATTGAGAAGTTCCGAGTTACAAAGAAATGCAAGAGACTCAAAGTGGCTTTGATACGTTATTAGAAGTCTGAGATTGTTGAATATATCCTATTAGGTTACTTGAAGATGGAATGTAGATTTAATAAAAAGCACTTTATACTCGTAATATTTATAAATTATATATAAATTAATAAAGAAAATAAAAATATTGCATTATTCAATAAAAAATGCATTAAAATTTCATTCTTGATAATATTTCTTTACTTTACAAAGCACCAATTCATATAACAGAAGAAAAAATATAGATTTCTGTGAAACGATCGAACAAATGACTATTCATGATTCCATAATTGAATCAATTACATATCAGTTCCAAACTAGAGAAATGTTATGGTAAAACTTCGTTTGAAACGATGTGGTAAAAAGCAACGTGCGACTTGACAGACATAATCAGTTGTGGATTTTTACATCCACCATTTTCTATTCTATAGAAATGAAAGTGCTCTTGGCTCGACATCCTTTTTTCTATTCCATTAGAACCCCGGTTTTTTGTTGGGGTTTAATGTCAACAGTATATGATGTAGCTCGAGTAGAAAGTATTGATTCATTTCTCAGGGGCAAGGATCTACGGTTAGTGCCAATTAATAAGTTGGAACAACTTCGTAAGTAAATTTTCGATCTAGTAGAAATCGAAAGGATCCAGTTCGAGCAAATTTCAAATAAAAAAGGAAAATTTGTTGGAATTAGTGAAACTCTTTTGATCAAAAGTGTATCATGCGGGAATCAACCGTTCGTATGATTTTTTGATAGAAAGAAATCATAAAAAGGGGCATGTTGCTGTCATTTTGAAATGATTAAAATTCACCGAAGTAATGTCTAAACCCAATGATTCCAGGCAAAGATAAAGTATTTTGGAACAAGGAAATACCATTTTTCAACTGTCTCGACAACTAGATAAAGGATAAAGAATCCAAATATATTCTAAATGAGACAAATAGAAAGGGGTGAGAGACCACTCAAAAAATGAAATGCCTAAGGCTTTTCTTTTGAACTATTTCAGAGTTATCCAACTTGAGTTATGAGAATACAAATGATTTTTTTTGATAAAGAGGAATAAAAAAGATTAAATAATCCTCTAATTGATTTGATGATGTTATGGATCTATTTAACATTCTAATTCTATACATAGACCTAACTTCCAATTTCTCGAGCCGTATGAGGAGAAAACTTCGTATACGTTTCTAGGGGGGGTTATAGTTCATCTACATCTATCCCAATGAGCCCTTTATCGAATCGTTGCAATTGATGTGCGATCTCGAAGAGAAGGAAGAGATCTTCGGAAAGTGGGTTTTTATGATCCAATAAAAAATCAAACCTATTTAAATATTCCCGGTATTCTATATTTTCTTGAAAAAGGCGCTCAACCTACAGAAACTGTTTATGATATTTTAAAGAAGGCAGGGGTTTTTACAGAATTTAATTTTAATCAAATGAAAGTCAATTAATCAAATAAAAAAAAAAAAGAGAGAGAAGAGGGTGGGGGTGATTCATATATAGCTTTGTATAATCCCCCCCCTTCTTTCTTTTTTACTCTATTCATTTATTATTGTTACCATAGAATAGCATGTTATATAATGACAAAAATCTATTTTCTTTTTGATATAATTTGATATAAGATGGATAGAAAAAGATCGAGTGAATAAATGAAGTAATTGGATCGA